CACAATAGAGAAGACTGTGATTCTTTCTTTTTGTAACCCCCATACATCTTGCATGCATATACTCTCATATCTAGTATCATAAAATGAAAGATTATGTATGTCCAATTCTCAATTGATCCCTCGTTACTGCGAAGTAATCGGTAGGGATGACAGGATTTGAACCCGTGACATTTTGTACCCAAAACAAACGCGCTACCAAGCTGCGCTACATCCCTTTCAATTGGTCTACAGTGTCATTGTAAAGAATCCCTGTCTTGTTTTCCATATCGTTATTTCTTCCATTAATATACACAACTTATCTTGTCTTCTTTTTTGTTTTGGTCTCATATCATATAACATATAATAATAATAAAAGACTTATATACATATGAAATCCACCGTAAAAAAAAAATGAATAGTTTTCGGGAATGCTCAGGAAGAAAGGGACGTATTTTTCTCTTTTAATTTTAAGAAATGAAACAAAATCTTATCCGCCGAATCATTGTACATTTCAATTTGAATTAGGGATTCCGCGTACAAATACAAGTAGTCCTTAACTACATATGCATCTGATCATATATGTATTACCATTATGTATTACAATAAAGAAGGAGGATTTTCAATGCGAGATCTAAAAACATATCTCTCCGTGGCACCGGTACTAAGTGCTCTATGGTTCGGGTCTTTAGCAGGTCTATTGATAGAGATCAATCGTTTCTTCCCGGATGCGTTGACATTCCCTTTTTTTTCATTCTAGTTATTGACATGGGAAGGGTTGAAGAAGATTAGAGATACAATCAAATATCTGTGACTAATTCCTCTCCCCCTCTTTTTAGAAAGGGAGGAAAGAAAAAGAATAAAAGTGGATTCAACCTCAGTGAAACTCGGGTTCAGGTTCAGGCTCTAAGTAAATTAATAATAGAGTGAGAACGAAAATGGAAATGTGGGTCTAGGGTAACAGTATCATACAAGATACTTAAATAAAATACTGTATTGCAATTCTAAATATAGTTAGAAATCATTGTATTACTTATTATTTTTATTTACTATTCATTGCAACGAAATCTTTCATAATTAATTTTAATTGGATTTCGAGTTAGCAACTTCTTTTTTTTCGTTCCTTTCTTCTTCGCTTCGGATCGAAAAAATAGAAGAGTTGAGTGAATCAAAAACCCAAAGGAGGTTCATGGCCAAGAGTAAAGATGTCCGAGTAACGGTTATTTTGGAATGTACCAGTTGTGTCCGAAACGGTGTTAATAAAGAATCAACGGGCATTTCCAGATATATTACTCAAAAGAATCGACACAATACACCTAGTCGATTGGAATTGAGAAAATTCTGTCCCTATTGTTACAAACATACGATTCATGGGGAGATAAAGAAATAGATCGAACCGAGTGCCTGTGTGTCACCCTTCCAAGGAACAGGAAAAATGACATATTATATATAACCTATATTTAAATAGAAACAAATCTATATAGAAACAAACCAAATCCTATTTCTTAATTCTAATTCATTTGTGATTGTGATTTGACCGAAATAGGATTTTCGGGATAAGGAATAAACAAACCATGGATAAATCCAAGCGACTTTTTCTTAAATCCAAGCGATCTTTTCGTAGGCGTTTGCCCCCGATCCAATCGGGGGATCGAATTGATTATAGAAACATGAGTTTAATTAGTCGATTTATTAGTGAACAAGGAAAAATATTATCTAGACGAGTGAATAGATTGACCTTAAAACAACAACGATTAATTACTATTGCTATAAAACAAGCTCGTATTTTATCTTTGTTACCTTTTCTTAATAACGAGAAACAATTTGAAAGAACCGAGTCGACCGCTAGAACTACTGGGCTTAGAACCAGAAATAAATAGGCTTACTCTTCAATTGAATCAAAATTCCAATCTGAACTCAAACGCCGATTGATGTTTTGTTCGAAAAATCGGAGAATACGGATTTGATTGTCGTGTCGTAAGACAAAAAAAAAGAATCGGGGAAGAAGAAGAAATCTGTTTTTTTATTGAACGCATTCGCTCATTTTGACGACTTTATCACTTTCTCATATTATCATATTTTATTATACTAATTTCTACTCTACCTTCCCGGAGTTCATTCTCCGGGGAACTCCATTTAAATTATTCCGGTGGATTTCTTCCAATCCCTTTATTTTATGATCTCATTGGAAATCATATAAAGACAATTCTTATTTGATATAGCTATTTGTGCAAGTATTTTACGATTAAGAAGCAATTGCCTCTTGTACAGATCGTGTATTAATCTACTATAACTATAGGATACCCTATTCTCGCGAATTACTGCATTTATCCGAGTGATCCACAAACGACGAAAATCTCTCTTTTGCCTATCTCTATCCCGATGAGCCGAAACCAAAGCTCTTATTTTCTGTTGAGTAATAGTTCGAGTAAGTCTCGAATGAGCACCCCGAAAGCTTGATGCAAATAAACGAATTTTTGTTCTACGTCTCCGAGCTATATATCCTCGTCTAATTCTGGTCATT